GAGTCGACCACCAGAACGACTGGTCTTAGAACCAGAAATAAATAGGCTTATTCTTTTTCTTTCCGAACTCAAACGCGGATTGGTGTTTTGTTTGACAAATGGGAGAATCCAGATTTTATTATGCTGTCGTAAGAAAAAAAACGAACCAGAAAAAAAGATTTTTTTATTGAACGTGTTCATTCATTTTGACTACTTTAGCATATTTTCTTATAGTAATTTTGACCCCACCTTCCCGGAGTTCATTCTCCGGGGAACTCCATTTAAATTATTCCGGTGTATTCTTTCCAATCTACTTTTTTTCTTATTTCGTTGGAAATCATATAAAGACAATTCCTATTTGATATAGCCATTTGGGCCAATATTTTACGATTAAGAAGCAACTGCTTCTTGTATAGATCATGTATTAATTTACTATAACTATAGAATACTCTCCCTTCTCGAATTACTGCGTTTATCCGAGTGATCCACAAACGACGAAAATTTCTCTTTTGCTTATCCCTATCCCGATGAGCCGAAACCAAAGCTCTTATTTTCTGTTGAGTAATAGTTCGAGTAAGTCTTGAATGAGACCCCCGAAAACTTGATGCAAATAAACGAATTTTTGTTCTACGCCTCCGGGCTATATATCCGCGTTTAATTCTGGTCATTGAATAAATAAAATTTTGACAAATAACTAATTGATTTCGTTTCTTTCAGTTATTCTTTTACCCGTCCTGGTCTATTAATAACCAAACGGATTTTTCCAATGTATAAAATACAAATTCCAATGGCTTTGGCTACTATAACCTCCCCAACCACGATTTTTTTATTTTTTTGGTATTTTAAAAGAAATAGAAATTAAATAGATAAAGAAATAGTGGGTTTCCTCGTTTCTATGGTTACTTCTTAAACGGTGAGGTCTTCTCTATACACCGGAGCCTTTACTTCATTTATTTAATATTTCATCAATGTTATTGGTAACTTGTATAGTTCACATCACACTCTTTGGCTCTACTCATGAATTATCCAGTAACAGGTCTTTCACAATAAGACCCGCCTATACAGTAACGGTATTGAATTATGAAATTTCGCTGGGTAGCTGACCCTCGTAGTCCGTTCTTGACCGAGCGAGAACTTCATTTTTCTGTTTTTTTTTTTGAATTTCAATAAGATTTCCTCCGCTTAATGGATAACGATTTGCTACCAATGGAGAATTGTTTCTCATCTTAAATTCAGGTGATTGGATTTGCACCAGTGGAAACCATAAATTTTATACACAATAGAGGGATCGAGTGGCTTATTTTTAGATAGTAAGTAGATAGTAAATGGAGTTCCTTCTTCCATTCGATCCCATTCACTGGACTAATCATTCATACTGGAAGCGGTTTCTTGCTTTTTTGTATCAGCTCATGATCTAAACGAGTCGCACATACACCCTAGTACATGTTCCTCGACGCTGAGGGCATCCCCCAAGAGCGGGGGATTTCGTGACATTTCGAATGGGCTGTCTTGTATTTCTAATAAGTTGTTTAATGGTTGGCATGTTGAATATATACATAATGGGCTGGTTTAGATTGATCCTAACCGGATGATTATGAATTTTTTTATTTAATAGTTAAACTCGGAGATAAAATATCACATCACGGATTTTCACAAAATCCATTTTTTTCATTCAACTGCTACAAGATCAACAATTCCATAAGCTTGGGCTTCTGTTGCTGACATAAAAATGTCTCTTTCCATGTCTTCAGATACAACCCATAAAGGTTTGCCCGTCCTTTGTACATAAACCCTTGTGAGGGTTTCGCGTAGTTTAAGCAGTTCTTCCGCTTCCAGGATAAATTCTCCCGTCTGCGCTTCATAAAAGGAACTCGCGGGTTGATGGATCATTACCCTGATGATAGAAGGTTTCTCTATCTGATGTGATGAAAGGAACAGAAAAGGAAGATCAAGAATAATAGGAAAAAAAGATCGAATTGAACAACCGTACGGGCATCATCTTTTGTGCATTGCATACGGCTATACAATAAAATTGACCCTTACTTTCCAGATAAAAATAGAATCTATCAGCCCCAGGAGGGTAAATGGTCAAATTGCCACCCTTCCTTTTGGAGGAGTTCAAAAATACTATGATGGCTCCGTTGCTTTTCTATTTGAAAATGGATTTTTTTTCTTTGATTCAGCAATCCCAAAGTTTCTTTTTGATCCAACCAAAAAGGGAAAAATTTGGTTTTTTTTGCACTCTTTTTTTTATAACTTAAAAATTGTTAAGAGACTTTCGGTGTGAAAACAACCAAGTTTGTAACGCTGAATTGGACTTCCGATAGATAAGAGAAAATCGGAAATATCTTTTATCTCATACTACTCTCTCGATACATAATCGAATCTTTTGAAAAAAAACAATGCAAAAATTTTTCATATCGAATTCGAAGTGCCATGCTATTATTACTTAATATTCATATGGCGAAGGCATAGTTTTACTTTTTCTCTCAAATAAAAAACCCCATTGGCGCCAAGCGTGAGGGAATGCTAGACGTTTGGTAATTTCTCCTCCAACCAGGATAAAAGATCCCATTGACGCGGCTAATCCCATGCATATTGTATGGACCTCTGGTCGCACAAATTGCATAGTATCATAAATAGCGACCCCGGGTATTACCCATCCGCCAGGAGAGTTTATAAACAAATACAGATCTTTGGTATCATCCTCGATACTGAGATATACCATAAGACCGATAAGTTGATTCGAGATCTCGCTATCAACTTCTTGGCCTAAAAAAAGTAATCTTTCTCGATAAAGTCGGTTGAGTAGGGCAAAATTGTATCCCTTAGGAACCGTACATGCATCTTTTGGTGCATACGGTTCAAAAAAAAAATAGCGAAAAAAAAAGAATCAATGTATAGATTAAGGGCTTTTTCTTCGATTTTTCAATAAAGACGAATTTTTTTTCTTCTTTATTATATAATAGAAAAACTTATCGAATTCACTTTTCATTGATGTATTGTTTCATCGAGATTCAATCCAAATCACGATGGTATTTTCTTGTTCCTGAATGGGTCTCTTTCATCTTTTTAGGTTTATGCTCTACTCCGGGTAAAGATTCACCCCGTTTTGATTTGCACATATAGGACAAATCTTCTCACCACCATTTCTTTTTGGTATGACTTTTCAAATAACAAACAGGAATCATTTAGGATACACGTAGTAATCCTAAATATATTACCAATTGGGTTTTTTCTAAACGGAGCCTGGATACTTCATTTTTTTAGTCCAATCAAAGTAAACCATAAATTATTCGAATTGATAATAGTACTATGAATTCCTCCAAACAATGCATCTAATTGCACTTCACGCTCCAATTTTTGGATGATTCCATTTCGACTTCTTGGGCGAAACAGAGGATATCTCGATCGGGGGAGAGAACGGGGAAATCCCATATGACCCAATATATCTCACAAGTCGCACTATACGTCAACCCAAGATGCATCTTCCTCTCCAGGACTTCGGAAAGGTACTTTTGGAACACCAATAGGCATAAATTGAAAGAAAAAAGAACTAAATCCTATATTTCACTTTGATGTGGAAACGTAATAATGTGGTTTTATTGTCTTTAGAATATTGTCTTTATCATATTTATTTTATCCATAGATTAGCAAAATCCAGAAAGAAAGAAAAAAAATAAAGGAAATTTTTTACGAGCAGGCCTTTCGAATGATAAACGCATTTACTCATAGAAAGTGGTATCAATCCACCATTGCGTATTGGTACTTATCGAGTATAGAATAAATCTGCTTCTCTTTGTTCTTACGAACAGAATTCTTCCATTATTTGGAACACAATAGAAGATAGAAAAAACAACCCTTGTTAGGAAATAATCCACTGAACAGGGGAAGTCCGCAGCATAGTCATAGTATATTCCAATGCAATAAAGTTACGTAGTGTTTATTTTTCTTTGATAAAGGGGTATTTTCCATGGGTTTGCCTTGGTATCGTGTTCATACCGTTGTATTGAATGATCCCGGCCGATTGCTTTCCGTTCATATAATGCATACAGCTCTGGTTGCTGGTTGGGCGGGTTCGATGGCTCTCTATGAATTAGCAGTTTTTGATCCTTCTGACCCCGTTCTTGATCCAATGTGGAGACAAGGTATGTTCGTTATACCCTTCATGACTCGTTTAGGAATAACCAATTCGTGGGGGGGTTGGAGTATCACAGGAGGGACTGTAACGAATACAGGGGTTTGGAGTTACGAAGGTGTAGCTGGGGCACATATTTTATTTTCTGGCTTATGCTTTTTGGCAGCTATCTGGCATTGGGTCTATTGGGATCTAGAAATATTTTCTGATGAACGTACAGGAAAACCTTCTTTGGATTTGCCCAAGATCTTTGGAATTCATTTATTTCTCTCCGGGGTGGCTTGCTTTGGTTTTGGTGCATTTCATGTAACAGGCCTGTATGGTCCTGGAATATGGGTGTCTGATCCTTACGGACTAACGGGAAAAGTACAACCTGTAAATCCGGCGTGGGGCGTGGAGGGTTTTGATCCTTTTGTTCCGGGAGGAATAGCTTCTCATCATATTGCAGCCGGTACATTGGGCATATTAGCGGGTCTATTCCATCTTAGTGTTCGACCGCCACAACGTCTATACAAAGGATTACGTATGGGAAATATTGAAACCGTACTCTCCAGTAGTATCGCGGCTGTCTTTTTTGCAGCTTTTGTAGTTGCTGGAACTATGTGGTATGGTTCAGCAACTACCCCCATCGAATTATTTGGTCCCACTCGTTATCAATGGGATCAGGGTTACTTCCAGCAAGAGATATATCGAAGAGTTAGCGCCGGGCTAGCAGAAAATCAAAGTTTATCAGAAGCCTGGTCTAAAATTCCTGAAAAATTGGCTTTTTATGATTATATCGGCAATAATCCGGCAAAAGGAGGATTATTCAGGGCAGGCTCAATGGATAGCGGAGATGGAATAGCGGTTGGGTGGTTAGGACACCCTATCTTTAGAGATAAAG